TGCATAAAATCGAAATTCAGAGTAATACGACCGATTCGTAGGTCGTCTATTCAAAATATTTCCAAAGAATCCCTAGCAAATGCAGTAGGCATAAGCCAGCGAGTATTGTCACGATACCCCATACCAAAATATACATAAATAGAAAAAGTATAAGAGAAAAGAGTCCTTGTAACTCTTTCACAATCACTCGGCATAAAGCCTTCTTGAGATCCAAAGACTCCCCATCCTCTTCAACCCAACCCCCGAGCTCCCGAAGGATTCTTTGTAACTTTCTGACTTTATATTCGCCAGAAAAAATTCTTGCGGTTGCAGGGCTCTTCATTGGAATCCTCTGCATCCCAACCCTCCCCCTCTGAATCCTCGTCAGATTCGTAACAGAAAAGGTAAGGGGCCTCCACAAAGACATATCTAAAGCTGTCCACAAACCCAGCTTTAGTGCCCTGTGCATGGTCTTTGTGGATGAGGATCATGCGATTTCCATATGGATCTTCATCTAAGGTCATAGATCCTAAAACAAAGCCGTGGTTAATCGCATTGAATCCGCGGCCCTTATTTGCCCATTTTTCAACTCGGTCTTGAAAAATTGAACTCATTACTATTTACTATAGTACGTCTCATTGTGCCTTACTCCCTATTTTTATCTCTTGCCAACGGTAGGTGTAGGTACGCTACCGCGGGTCATTAAGCAATATAACATAAAATATTATTTTGGGACTTTTTCATTGAGAGGGAAAGGAGTCAATCCTTTTTTTTTAGTTTTTCATCTGAATCATAGCATAGTTAACGACCCCTTAACTCTTAAGGGGGTTAATAGAACTAATCACACTTTGTAACCACTAAACTATACTCGCTATAATGCAATTCTTATAATGCAATTATTATATATAAACGTACTTTTTGTCGAGTCGAACAGAGGAACCGGGGCAAGGCTGGGGTCTCTTTTGTCAGGAGACTCAACGAAATTGTTAAAGAAGGACTCGTTTTAATACCTAAAAGCGAGGCGCTTGCTTTTGCTGTAGCAGTTTTTTTTGGCATTGGCAGATATGTCTAGACAAAGCGACTTCAATTATAGCATACATATCATAAAAAGCATTGTGTGTGTAAGAATCTTTTCCTTTTCTTATTTAATTAATCGGTCAATTTGCTATCGAACATTAGTTCTTTTGTTTTTTTGAATTCAATAAAGCATTTTATCTATTATTATTTGATCTTTTTTTATTGGTAAACCGTTTTTTCGAAACTGATACTCAGGCCTGGCTAGGGACTGACCCGGCCAGGCCGCGGCCCTTTCCGACGGAGTATTCTTTTGGTCTCTAAGAAAAGCAATAATTTTACGTTCTTCGGGAAACTCTGGAAAGACTTACCTTTTTTTTTTATTCATTCTATTTCTCTTTTTTTAGCCCTTCTCTTTAATCCAAATGGAATTTCTTAAAAAACCGTATATATCCATATTCCATATAATATAATAGAATATTATAGATAATAGGATTCTAATTCTAATAAAATAATATAGAGAGATAAAAAGGTAAAGAGATCAAAATATTTTTTTATCAAGTCTTACTTTTCGTGTAATTTAACGCAATAATTAGTAATTCTACTGTTTTTGTTTTACTTTACAACTGGGAGAGATGGCTGAGTGGACTAAAGCGTCGGATTGCTAATCCGTTGTACGAATTTTTAGTACCGAGGGTTCGAATCCCTCTCTTTCCCTATCCGTTGATGTCTTGATCTTTTTTTTTTTCTTTTAGAATTTGAATAGTTTAATAGTTAAAGATGTGGAATAGAGAAAATCCTAAGAACGTTTCAAAATTAAGCAAGTAAAGGTAAAAATCCTCTTTTTATTCTTCACGCCCAGGATTACGCCCCGGATCATTAGATAGAAATCCGAATATGAACAGAGAAACAAAAAATAGCACTACTGCATAAACAAAGAGTTTGAGAGTAAGCATTATAGACTCCCCATTATCTTTTTTTTGTCAAAAGAGAATAGATTCTCCGTTTTTATACTACGTATCCTATTTGGATACTTTGATACCAAGAAATGAAGTCGTTTTTATAAATAAAAAAATTTAAGAAATTGCATTTGTAATGGAATTAAGGGTCCAATCTAGAATATTGATTGGGAACAGGAAAACATTAATAGGGTCGTTCAATGAAAAATAAAAAGGGGCAGAATGGGGAAGGTGACCCATATTTATGATAGCTATCTAAGAATTTGAATCTTTGAGTGGAGGGGTTGTAGGTTTTATGCTCTTCATACTCTAAGATTGAGCCGATCAATCTTATTTATTATTTATTAATTGTTCGCATTTTTTTCTCGAATAAATCATGAATTTTTCTAGGACAGTATTCAAGTTATTAAAGTAAAGAACTCATCGAAAACTTACTGCAGCTTGCCAAACAAAGGCTAAGAGAAAAAAGAACAGAGGTATCACTGGCATAAAATCTACAATTGGATTCAAAAAAGCATAGGCTTCTGGCAATTTGCCGAAGAAAAAGGTACTACAATAAAGGACAGAATTAAGATAGATACAGATTAAACTAAAGATATTAATCATAACAAACCTTTTTTTGTTCTTTTCTTGGGGATAATTTTTTTTTGATTGAGTTATTAAGATGTTATTAATATAAGATATAAGATAAAAAGGTATATCTAAAAAAAAAAAATTTGAACTTATCCAATCAAAAAAACCTTAAATTCGCAAAAGAGAATAGAAGAACTCTTGTTTTCATACAATATCTTAATTGAATTATATGTAATGATCAATAAAGTCAGTTAAATTATACGTAAAATCTATTCCATAGATCTTTTCATTTTTTATACAGTTAACAAACAACAACTTACCCATTCTCGAGATATAGGGGACCTCCCCCCATTTTACTTTTTTACTTTCTATTCTATATATTTTCTTTTGTATAATATATATGTATATTATTCTTTTTTTTATGAGCTCATAAATTTATATGATAGATTTTTATTAGATATCAATCTATTCCACAAATATTTGGAAGATAGTTGGATAGCTTCGCATTTGACAAACATCCATTGGTCATGCTATACTATAACATGAGCTTGGATAAGTACTGCAGTTTTTTTCTTCGTTCTTTGTCTTGTCAAATTTTTTTGTCCCGCATCAAGTACTGGATGCGTATGGTGGTGAGAAAAACCACACAATACACTCCCGAGCGAGGGCTCTATACGGTGGTGGGGCATGCTATGCTAGTGGAGGTGAAAAACGTACCCCACGTTGGCACTGCTGGTGCATAGCCAAGCGGGTAAGGCGTCGGGTTTTGATCCCGATATGCGAAGGTTCGAATCCTGTGGGGGGGTGCACTATTCTTGGGGCGTAGCCAAGCGGTTAAGGCGTCGGGTTTTGATCCCGATACGCGAAGGTTCGAATCCTTTCGTCCCAGACTCAAAGAATTAGAGAGATGCTTGTATTGGCGGCTCTATACCTGTTACCCGTTTTTTATTGGTGTCGAAAGGCGTCATCATACGCTTGGGGGGCGTAACTGAGTGGTAAAACAACGGGCTTTGGTCCCGATACCGAGGGTTCGATCGAATAATCCCTCCGCCCCAACAATTTATAGCTATTGATTCGATTATTATAGATCTTATTAACATAATTTTAAAATTGTTGGTCTTATATATGTTGTTAATAACAATTAACAATAAGATAAGAATTTGAAATTAGAATTCTAATTTCAATCTGTTAATTTCTCTATTTAACATATAGAATTGGATTGTAATATAGAATAGAAGTAAAAATGGATAGATTACTATGTACCGACTTAACCAAAGCAATGATTATCCATGATTCTATAATGGAATCAATTACAAAGCGGCTACGAACTGTAGGAATGGTATGGTAAAACTTCGTTTGAAACGATGTGGGCGGAAGCAACGAGCCGTTTATAGAATAGTTGCAATTGATGTTCGAGCCCGAAGAGAGGGAAGGGATCTTCAAAAAGTGGGTTTTTATGATCCGATAAACAATCAAACCCATTTAAATGTTCCCACTATTCTCTATTTTCTTGACCAAGGCGCTCAACCCACAGGAACTGTTCATGATATTTCAAAGAAGGCGGGAGTTTTTGCAGAACTCCTTCTTAAGCAAAGGACTGCCCATTTTTTGAAATAAAAAAAGGGGAAGGGTGTGGTCAACTTGTAAAAAGCTTTTTATCCCCTTGTTTCTACCGTGCACCCCGTTCTATTTATACTTCATTTCATATTTTTTAGTCTTAATTGACTATTAATTAGTATATGGTGTTCTACAAAACGCTATTTTAGTGATTCATATTTATATAGTGTCATTGTGTGAATGAAAAAAAATAAACCGAATATTTCTAGTAATTGGATTTCGAAATAGACAATTTTGACACACTTTCCTTTCGATGACTGAGTTTTGTTTAAACTTTAGTATCAAAACTAAAAGAAATAGTAAGAAATACTAAAAGGGGCGATTAAGCTTGCTTCTTACCCTTGTATTATATAAAAAAAAATTATATGTATTGAATAAGAATAAACCTTACCCCTTGTCTCTTCATTTTGCGCCTATACCCGGTTTTTGTGTCTATTGAAATGTTAATTCAATACGAGTCCTTACCGTAGTTCTTTTTAAAATAGGATTGGATTCTTTTTTGAAGATACAACATGTTTCTATTGACAATGACGTATTGAAGAAGGTTCATTTTGTCGTGTATAAAGGGTTCTATCTCCTTTCCATAGGTTTTTTTGCTTTCTACTTTACTTCATTCAAAAGCAAGTGCTGGGTTCGTCGGATTTTATCTGATACCAGAAGGCATTTTTATGTGATACAAGAATTTGGATTATCAAAAATAAAGTAGATGAGCATAAGAGTCGATGACATAGGGTATAGTGCCCCTCTACCTTTATTGTTAGCTGAAAAGTTATTGTATTTGCATCTGCTCTTTTAATGTTCAGAATGCTTTCTCGTTTTTGTCTTATTAGTTTAATGTTTTTATTGTGTCGTGCGATTTCATCTCTTTCTTTTTTTTATTACGATTATATCTACGTTTTTTGTATTGGGGTTGCTAACTCAACGGTAGAGTGCTCAGCTTTAAGCGTGGCTCACTATTTTTACACATTTTTTTTATGATTATGAAGCAAGAGATTCATCCATACCAATACTACTGGTAGTCTTTGTAAGATCGAGACTGATCCTTAAAGGAATGAGTGGAAAAAAGAATATGTCATATTGATCAATGGCGAATTATGCGAATATTTTTTGCTCAGTGGATCGCTAAACTTATTTGCATTTTTAAAAGAATTTGGGGTTGGGGATCGAAAGAATTTACGGTTGGGGATCGAGTGAATAAAAGAAATGGATAGAGTCAATTCCGTAGTCAAAAAAAAACTTTAGATAAACAAAAAGCAAGGAGTTTCTCTTCTTTATTCTTTATTTTAATGGTTCCTCGATCTAAATGAAAATATAAAAATATATGACTATCTGGGGTGGGCGGGTCTTTTCCCATCACCCATGAGTGCATTGTCGGGTTTGTTTTTTTATGAGTTCTAAATATTAGGTATTAGCTAGTCCCATTAGGGGTTGGAGATGGATGTGTGGAAAAAGCAGTATATTGATAAAGCTTTTTTTTTCAAAATAAAAGGAGCGATTGATCTTTAAAAAAAAAAGATTTTGAAACATCTTGGTATCCCAACATAAACAAATTAAATTAAAGTCAAGCTTAAAGTAGAGGGGGGGGGGGAATATAGAATCTGTTCATGAGTCTACTTGTCCCCGACCCCGACCATTCTTTGTTTACCCTAATACCTTGTTTTGACTGTATCGCACTATGTATGTATCATTTGATAACCCAAGGAATTTCCCACTTTCTGTTCAATGCCAAGTGAGTTTCAAATGGAAGAATTACAAGAATATTTTGAATTCGATCGATCTTGGCAACACCCCTTTCTATACCCACTTATTTATCGGGAGTCCATTTATGCACTTGCGCATGATCATGGTTTAAATAGATCCATTTTGTTGGAAAATGCTAGTTATGACAATAAATCCAGTTCACTAAGTGTGAAACGTTTAATTGCTCGAATGTATCAACAGAACCCTTTGGTCATTTGTCCTAATGATTCTAACCAAAATCCTTTTTTGGGGTACAATAATAATTGTTCTTCTCAAATGATATCAGAGGGATTTGCAGATATTGCAGAAATTCCCCTTTTTCTTCAATTAGTATCTTCTTTAGAAGGGAAAGAAATAGCAAAATCTCTTAATTTACGATCAATGCAGTCAATATTTCCCTTTTTAGAGGATGAATGCTTCCATTGCCATTTTGTGTCAGACGTACTAATACCCCACCCTGCCCATCTGGAAATACTAGTTGAAGCTCTTCGTTATTGGGTGAAAGACGCCCCCTTTCTTCATTTTTTACGGTTCTTTCTCTATCAGGATTGGAGTTGCAATAGTCTTATTATTCCAAAAAGTCCTAGTTCCTTTTTTTCAAAAAAAAATGCAAGATTGTTCCTCTTTCTATATAATTCTCATGTATGTGAATATGAATCCATCCTCCTTTTTCTTCGGAAAAAATCTTCTGATTTACGATCAACATCTTTTAGAAGTTTTCTCGAGCGGATTCTTTTCTATAAAAAGATGGAAGTTCTTGTATCTATCTTTGCAAATCATTTTAAGCGCATTCTGCTGTTTTTCAACGACCCTTTCATTCATTATGTTAGATATCAAGGAAAATACATTCTAATTTTAAAAGACAGGCCTCTTCTGATGAATAAATGGAAAGATTATCTTATAAAGTTATGGCAATGTTATTTTTATGTATGGTCTCAACCAGGAAGAGTCCATATAAACAAATTATCCCAACACTCCCTTAACTTTATGGGTTATATTTTAAGTGTACAACCAATTCCTTTGGTGGTACGCAGTCAAGTATTAGAGAATGTATTTCTAATAGATAATCCTATGAATAAGGTCCAAACAATAATTCCAACTTTTTATCTAATTGGATCGTTGGTTAAAGCTAAATTTTGTAATCTGTTAGGGCAGCCCATTAGTAAGCCAACTTGGGCCGACTCATCCGATTCTGATATTATTGACCGATTTGTACGTATGTGCAGAAATCTTTCTCATTATCACAGCGGGTCTTCAAAAAAAAAGGGTTTGTATCGAGTCAAATATATACTTCGACTTTCTTGTGTTAAAACTTTGGCTCGTAAACACAAAAGTACTGTACGGGCCTTTTTGAAAAAATCGGGTTCGGCATTATTGGAAGAGTTTATTAACGAGGAAGAACAAGCCCTTTCTTTGATTTTATCAAGAGCCCCTTCCCCTTGGCGAAGGTTATCATATAAAGTACGAGTTTGGTATTTGGATATTCTTTATATCAATGATCTTATCAATCAAGAATGATTAATGATTGGAGTCCTTATTAGACAATGGGGGTGGAGATTCTCCTTAAACGATGATAAAGATAAATGGTGAAGAGATAACAAAAAAAAATGGATTCTTC